AACCTATTAATAGATAAGAACACATTCCAACCAATTCCCAAAAAATATAAATTTGGATCAAATTAGAACTAGTAACTAATCCCAACATTGACGTATTGAACAAACTCATATACGCAAAAAATCTCAAATATCCTTGATCATGAGACATATAATTGTCACTATAAATAAGAACCATAATTCCAACAGTCGTGATTAATATTGCCATAATACAAGTAAGTGGATCGATCAAGTAGCCCAACTCTAAAGAAAAATCATTATTGATAGTCCAAGACCATACATATTGATAGATATAACTACTATTTATTTGATCAATAGACAGATAAACTGAAAAAATCATAACTATACTTAATAATAAAACACTCGGAAAGGACCACATACGTCGAAGGTTTTTGGTTGCCGTCGGAAAAAGTATAAGTCCCACTCCTATTAAGATAGGAATTGGAAGTGAGATGAAAGGTATGATCCATGAATATTGATACATATATTCCATAAAAAAAAGTATATTTAATTCCTAATTAATTTTTCTGATTCACCAGCTCTTATCTCTTTTTAAAAGGATCAGTTAATAAAAAATTTAAATATCCAAAAGTGAAATAGAATTTTATTTTTGGATTCTTAATTTTTTGCCAAATACTTCAAATATTTCAAGTCATGAAGTTTTAATTGTTCAAATAAGATGATCCACTGAAACTATTAATGAACACATCTAGTTATTTTAAGTAAAATCTTTTTACAATATAGAAACTTAAAATTTTCTTTATTATTTAGTATGCATTACAAAAATTTCCCGCTATAGAGCAAGAGGGAATAATTATACGAAAAACACGTTTTATTTTGGTATCAATCATAAAAGACAGCCTACAGGTTGATCCAGTAAAATAAGACTTCTTTTTATTAAATTCGTTTATTATGAATCATTAAACAATTCATTTTTTTTTTTTTGACAAAATAACATTCTATATATATTTTATTCTTTGTTCCTAATCTCATAATTAGAAATTTTGATAGCTATATTATATTAAGAGTATACTATAATTTAAAGAATAAATGGATAATAAATAGTAAAGAACAATTCGTTTTGAACAATAGATGTCTTTCACATCCAACTATAGCAATCAATAATCAATTATAATTTTTTAATGGCAGTTCCAAAAAAGCGCACTTCTATATCAAAAAAACGGATTCGGAAAAATATTTGGAAAAGCAAAGGGCGTCGGGCAGCATTGAAAGCTTTTTCGCTAGCAAAATCTCTTTCAACGGGGAATTCACAAAGTTTTTTTGGGGACAAATCAAATAAATAATTAAACATTGGAATAATCAGAATCGGTTTGACTCAAAAAACAGCCTAAAAAAGTTGGTTTCTAATTTCAATAATTTTTTTTCTATTATGCAAATTTATTATTTATATTATTCTATAATTTTATTATAGAATAATATAAATAATTCTATAATAAATATAAAATAAACATTTTTTTTTATCAAAGCAATTATTGGAATTTCCTAATGTTTTGAGAGGATTAATATTAAATTCCTTTTTTTAGGGTATGTAAAAAAAAAATAAGAAATCTTTTCTTTACTCAATTCGAAAATGGTACTTTTTTTTTTCTTGTTGAAAGAATAAAAAGAAATACAAGGGTTGACCTTTCTTTTTCATATCTTTTTTTTATCATTTTCGGGATGGGGAAAATACGAATCCCCATCCCCCAATAAACCAAAAATTTTTTGTGTTTTTTTTTTTATTTTATTAACTATATTCTATATTATAGAATATAGTTATATATATAATATAGAATATAGTTATATATATAATATATAAATTCTATAAATATAGAAGATCAAATAGTAAACTGAAATTGTTTATTAAAAATTTAATGAGACGTTGAGACGATGACATTAGTTGATTAAATTAAAACCTTATTTTGAAATTCTATGAACCTTTCTCTAAATCATTATTACTATTATAGAATAGATTCCACCAAATACATAATGAAATTGGTTTGCAAAATCCTAACACAAATTTTATACACAACGAAAACCCTTTAATACAAAGCTATGACAATATTTTTATAAATTTATTGAGTGTAGTGCTGTGCTAAAATTGTGATCGATAAAAATATCCTATTTTAGGTTTTCATTGAAAAAATGAGATAAAAAAAACTATTGTTAAATTAATCAAATTGACACCTTAAATTATTTTTGAAATAAATGAAAAAAAAAATATTACATTGAATTGAAAATTCATTCTATTTTTTGATCTCGACGATTGAATAGTAATAGGTTATTATGATTTGGAGAAAGCCGCTATGGTGAAATCGGTAGACACGCTGCTCTTAGGAAGCAGTGCTAGAGCATCTCGGTTCGAGTCCGAGTGGCGGCATGCCATTTTTTATTATAAAAAAAGTTCTATAATATAATTAATTCAAGTCCCAGATATTAATTCAAAATAATTGAATTGAGGGAACTTTTTTTATAATTTTTTTTATGATATTTTCAACTTTAG